GGCCTATGTTATAGAGTATATAACTTCGATCATAGGGGTCAATTTCTAGTCGCGTAGCTTCGTAATAATTTTGTAAAGCTTCCGCATAATTTCCTTCGGATTGGGCTGACATCCGTTACGGTCGTTCATTCTATTCAAAGAATCCCCGTTCCAGAACCGTACATGAGATTTTCACCTCATACGGCTCCTCCCTTCTGTGCATAATGATAATAATCCATGAAATCAAAATGAAATATTCTCATTATAAACTGAGAGGGGCTAGCGTTTTTACAAGAAATCTCTAGCCAACCCTACTGCAAGAGGTATTTTCTTAACACCAAGGGCGTTGGTGCTATATAGAAAAGGTAACTCCAACAATTTTTTTGTCCTCAACGCCCCCTATTTTCAGGAATTAGTCACTTCAACGGTCTTCGATGGTTATACGGGTATCCAAAGTACGAACGAGATGGATGTTTGTTGTCCCAACCATTCTTGGTAGTCCCGATCCCGATAAGGAAAGGGGATAATTTATAACAAAGTTTTTGTGTTGTTGATTCCTAGGTGTAGCGCTTCTTCCCCTATGCCGCCCATTGGTACTAGTAGAGTGGGATTGACCTGGAATACAGAACCCATAGGTGTAACCTTTCGCTTAAGACTCGAATCAAAATGAAAGCGTCTGAGGCTGCATCAATCGAGGATACACGACAGAAGGGGTTGTTCCATTTTCAAACTTCACCTTCAACAAGCGTAGGTTTATTTCAATAATAGTTTTCTTTCTATCCCGAATGAATCATATGGCTTTCTCGTAAAACTGAAAATGATAAAGAAATTCAAAAAATCAATCAAAAAATCAAATCGCACCATCTCTGTAATAGGTAAATGCTTCTTTTTCTCCTGAAGTTGTCGGAATTATTCGTAATAAGATATTGGCTACAATTGAAAAGGTCTTATCAATAAAATTTCCATTTATCCGCGATCTAGGCATAGTTAACAATCCATTCGATAATTCTTCGCATTACCTCTCGGGGGAAAAGAATCCCACAAAAAGGGAATTTACAGTACGAAATAACATAAAAACAGACTCATTCTAAAAAAAGATGTGGGCCTTCCCTTCCACTCGAATTGTTCCTTTTTCACAGGAATCAATAGGAGGAAAGGTTTCAATCCGATTGGATGTCAGCCAAACCAATGGAGTAGTATACCAATGAACAGAACTAGTTCTATTTCATCTAAGTGGAAGAATCAAGGAATTTTTCCTACAAATTAGGATACCTGGAGGAGTTAGTTTTGATTGGATTATGATCCAAAGAGGAAAAAGAATCAAATAATCGAATAATCTAATTATGATTTTATGATATGATAAAATATAGAATAACTATTTTGTGTGCATAGCGTGTATACACTATACAATCAAAATGAAAAAATCCCCGGTATGATTCCAGAATTTATAATAGATCCATGAGGTAAAAGTAAGTAGTTCTGAAACTGGAAAGAAAGCTATTTTTGAATTCCTATGGAATCATTTTATAAATATAAACACTGTCTAACTGGAATCATAGTATAAAATATGAATCCATCAGACGATTCGATTCGTTCCAATTCCTTGGTTTAATTTGGTTCGGTATAAATATTATAACCATAACAAAGGCTACTTATTGATAAAACAAAAGATATATATCTTTTGTTTTTAATGTAATGTCTTTTCTTTTAACAATAAAAAAATATTTTTTATCCATCGAACCCCGAAGGAAGATCTTTCTTTGATGAAACGTTTTCTATTTTTTTTTTTTCTATTGTTTTTATAATTGATCAGGCATACCTATACTGCAATAAGATGAAGACTGCAATACTATGAATGACTCGCTATTTACTCGTTTTCTAGGTCATAATCATAAGATTCTTTAGGAGAGATGGCCGAGTGGTTCAAGGCGTAGCATTGGAACTGCTATGTAGGCTTTTGTTTACCGAGGGTTCGAATCCCTCTCTTTCCGTACCTTCCTTCACCTAATTCACGAACATTACTCACCGAAATGTATCAAATAAAATAAGAACAATTACCGGTCACTTACCTTTTTGGATCGAATTTTAAAGATTCGAATTTGCTCTATTTTCCAATTGTGGAAAACTGGGGAAATTCCCTTGGTTGACCCCGGTAAGAGAATGGGGATTTGTTGTTGTTGTTGTTGGAACTTCCATTTTATGGATGGAATTTTTTATATTTTTTGAAAAGGCTTTTTCGCGGACTCCTCGTTCATTTACCCAACCGTCGGTTGGGTAAATGCCTTTCAGTTTTTCGATGATCAAATATTTTATTTATAATTGAATTAATTATTGAATAACCTGCTTTTTTGGCTAAGTTTGCTCATTGCTGGGTTGATAAAGAAGTAAGCGTTTCAATGGGCTCTCCAAAAATCGTTTGGGCTTGATTTCCGGGCATCTTGGCGACGGCACTCTCCACCTCGTAGAGCTGAGGAAATTCTATGTCTCTATAAAATGGAGAATCTATCCATGACTGACAATTATAATCAAACTCACGTAGTAAGTTAAGCAACTCATGTAGTTCTTGATCTACATAGAATCTAAACCAAAATTAGAAATTCGGTTCTAATTTGACGAATGAATGGAATGGGAGATCGTTTATTCTCCTATTCGCGCATACACGCACCATCTGTATCCTGCTGTGTTGGACCCTCATCGCCATCCGTTTCATGTCTTTTGACAATTCCTCTCGTTCTTTTCGGATGCTCTTTTGAGCGAGCCGATCTTCAAGGGGTTCGACCCGGGCTAGGGGGAACCAAGGCTTAGTCCTGGATTGTGGCTCCCCGCGGCCAAAACCTTCGGTGAGAATCCAAACACTAAGCTGATATAACCAAAAGAAATCAAAATTAATTTTTCTAATAGATTTCTTTTTTTTTCAATTTAAGAAAAATGACATTCATTACTATAACGATACGAAATCGTCTAGTAAATTTAGGAGGATACTTCATTGAAACCTCCTCAAATTTGTATTTTTCGATTACTCGATTCTATTTATTACTTTATGATATATATGATATATCGAATTACGATTTTTGAATTGGAAATTTACATTAATGAAAAATTAGGGCTATACGGACTCGAACCGTAGACCTTCTCGGTAAAACAGATCAAACTTATTATTATCAAAATGATTCGAACTGTTTCAAAGACCCAACGTGCATTTTTTTTGCATTGGGCTCTTTCATCAACTGATATAAATATCAGCGAGTCCGCCATCCTTTTTCTTAACAGAAAGATAACGAGATGGCTCCGCGTGCTCTGACTCTTTATTTTTATTCAGTAGCAATACCAAAGTGTTTCAAAAAAGAGTTATCTTGACGTAGGTCTGCCTTCGGCCTATATCAACCTAAGTTAAATGGAGTCTCTATCGCTCTGCCCAAAGCATCAAATATGAAACTTCATACACCTTCAAGTTCATAGGACAAAAAGAGATTTTTTTTGAGGTACTTATACTCATTATGCCTAGCATTGAATGGACTGAATATTCACCTTATCAATTATCAAATCAATGATGGGTTCTATTTCTTGGCGCCTAAATTGGGACCTCAATTGGACCAACCAACCATTTGTCAGGCTATTGTTCTCTTGTTCCTTCGAATCCATGGAGTAAGACGTCGACTTTTTACTAAGATAAATTCTGTTGATTACATGATGGACTCCTCTGAAAAAACATTGGCGCGCGTGTAAACGAGGTGCTCTACCAACTGAGCTATGGCCCTTGTGTTTGTGATAAATATTTTATCATTATATAAATTCTTGTCAAGGTGAGTATTGCATAATCTGACATGATAGCTCTCTGATCTGTTTCCTGTCAAGGGTATTGCTTAGAAATAAGATTCCATCTATAATCTATCAATGTGACGGGTTCCTTTTTTTTTTTTCTTTATGATAATAAATGACCTACTTAACCCAGCGGTTAGAGTATTGCTTTCATACGGCAGGAGTCATTGGTTCAAATCCAATAGTAGGTAGAACTTATTAGATACCGCACAGCCAATGGTATCTAATAAGTATTTCTACCCACCTTCTTTTTTTGATTTTTTTTGTATCTTTTCCATACCCTACTACTTCTTATTTTTTCGATTTTTTGAGTTGTTTCTTGTTGCACCAAAATCTGATTACACTTGATTGGATTCAATCGGTAGAATCCAAATAGAATATGGTGTATAATCAAAATTTCTTTTTCTTTATTCTTCTATATTCTATTCGGACGCACCAACAACTAGTTATAAAATTGTATTGATAGCCTCGACTCGCGTCCTAGCTCGTCGGAGAGCTAAATTTGCCTCAATTGTTTGTCTCTTGCCTTCAGCGCTACTTAAATTAGCTTCAGCTATTTCAAGAGTTTGTTGAGCTTCTTGCGGATCAATGTCACTGCCCCTCTCTGCATCATTTACTAAAATGGTTATTTCATTATTGCCTATTCTAGCGAAACCGCCCATCAGAGCTATTGTTAACCATTGGTCGTTAAGACGTATTCTCAAAATTCCTATATCTACAGCCGTGGCAATAGGTGCGTGATTTGGTAATACACCAATTTGGCCGCTATTAGTCGATAAAATTATTTCTTGCACTTCCGAATCCCAAACAATTCGATTAGGGGTCAGTACACATAGATTTAAGGTCATTTCTTCAATTTGCTCTCCACATCTAAGTTCATAGCCTTCGCGGTAGCTTCATCGATATTACCTACCAAATAAAAGGCCTGTTCCGGAAGACCATCTAATTCCCCGGAAAGGATCAGTTGAAAACCCCTAATTGTTTCTGTTAGACCAACATATTTTCCTGGAGAACCGGTAAAAACTTCTGCTACGAAGAAGGGTTGTGATAAGAAACGCTCAATTTTTCGTGCTCTTGCTACGGTTAAACGATCCTCTTCGGACAATTCGTCCAACCCAAGGATAGCTATAATGTCCTGAAGTTCTTTGTAACGTTGTGAAGTTTGCTTAACTTTTTGCGCAGTTTCATAATGTTCCTCACCA